CTCTTCTGAAAAATATAAAATATATAATTGTCAGCAAAGTTGTTTCTTTTTTCCTTCAAATCCAAAAAATGCCTCTTACCTTATATAGATCATTGATCCAGCATTGAATAAAATAAAAAAGAAAGAGGAGTAAAATACCCATTTTTCCAATAAATGATTCAAATCATTTTATCGACATGAGTGCTCTATATCGAAAAAACTCCCAATTATTTACAATTTTTTATTTTTAAACCATTTGTGTAGTAATCATAGTGGTAGCAAAACTACCATTAGCGGTAGAAAGAGTACCGTGCTGTATCTGGACTTCAAATGGCTTAGCTTTAACCATGTTAACGATACGACATTATTTATTATATTAGTTGATAGAGAATCAAAATGGATTTATTAATAAATTAAATCACGAAATGCTATGGTTCTTCTATATGATTTATTAATTTATTCAGAAGTAATTCGTAAGATCGTGCACTTTTACTTCGGAGGTATAACGAAAAAAAGATGCAGCTAGTTGAATCCAGCCTATTTTTGAAATAAACAACTCGCACACACTCCCTTTCCAAAAAATATCAATACACCAAGCACTAAACTTAGATTTATTGGATTGGTTGCTAAAATATCGGTATTAAACCCGAAACCCCCGGCAAACGGCCAGTGACCTAAATAAAGGAAAGAATCGGTTATATTTTTCATAAGATCTCCTCTTATAGATAAAATAAAAAAATCGAACAGAGTCATTTTTGTATCACTTAATGTTTTTTAGTTTTTAATTTATAAATCGAAATGGGGTCAAAAACATATTCGATTTATAAATGGATTTTTTGTCAATTTAAATTTCCAATAAAAATAATATTTATTAAAATTAGGTAGCAGGTCTCAAGTCAATTGCAAAATACCTCGATTGTTGTAACACTTCTTAAACTTCTTAAAAAATGCTCCGTTGGAGACTAAGACCGGGAAGAAAGCGGGTCGGTATACCAATTTTACATCCTCAAAAATGAAGTCCTTTGTATACTTATGGGTTATTTTCTCAACAAATTGGAGGTATAAAATTTGGATATAATTCAAAAAAGTAAATGTCAAATCCAAAAACTTTTCATATTTCTAGGATTAAACAAAAGGATTTGCAAATAAAAGTGCTAATGCTACAACCAAGCCATAAATAGTTAAAGCTTCCATAAAAGCCAAACTAAGTAATAAAGTACCTCGTATCTTTCCCTCTGCTTCGGGCTGTCTTGCGATACCTTCCACAGCTTGACCTGCAGCAGTACCTTGACCAACTCCAGGCCCAATAGAAGCAAGCCCTACGGCCAATCCAGCAGCAATAACAGAAGCAGCAGAAATCAGTGGATTCATGATAAATTCTCACACAAAAAAAAAAAATAGTTAATAATACAATTAACCAATGAATAATGAATTATAACTTCATTATTATATCAATAAATTCATTCATTCGAAGTAACTAAGAACTCTGAATTGAAGTAATAATATTATTGAATCATCAGAACTACTTACATATTTTATTTTTCATTTATATCTGTGCTGTTTTTGTAAATTCATATGGCTTTAGTTGTTTCATAGTTCTTCTATTTCCTTATTCTTTACTTCGAACCTCTCTTTTCTTTATTTTCTTTAAATTCCTAAATTTTTTTCTTAATTTCATCGGTTTATTCATTTAATTTACAGTCACAGATGCAAAGGAAGGGCTTCTATTGAAATCCTCATATAAATTCACAATTAACAGAAAAGTAATAGGGTAAATGAAATAGTCATATAGGACTAGTCAATATCTACTATCATATATACATGCGTTTCTTCCATAATGTAAATTAACTATAATATACTCGATTTAATCAAATGAAAAAATCATTCTTCGAAGGACCCCCTACAAAAGTTGACTTATATATGTATAGCCATTAAATTACATATATTTAGTAATAGACCTAATTCAATCACCTCTCCTAACTAACCCTTAACCTTTTTTTTTTTGAATTCTATACTTTAATATCGTAATATTTTTTGCTATTATTCAAGATCATATCTACCATATTTATTATTTATATATCGATGTTACTTAAGTAAATTATCTTTAGTCGTGTATACATTGCTTTAGAATAAGATAAAAAAACAGATTAAAAAAAACCGTCAATGATGACTCTCCAGGGATTCACCTATATAAGCTGCGGTTAAAGTTGCAAAAATAAGAGCTTGAATACCACTTGTAAATAATCCAAGGAACATAACAGGTATAGGAACCACTAAAGGTACTAAAGAAACAAGAACAACAACGACTAATTCATCAGCTAATATATTCCCAAAAAGTCGAAAACTAAGCGATAAAGGTTTTGTAAAATCTTCTAAAATGTTAATGGGTAAAAGAATTGGGGTTGGTTGAATGTATTTACTGAAATAACCTAATCCTTTTTTGGTAAGACCCGCGTAGAAATATGCCACTGACGTGAGTAAAGCTAAAGCAACGGTAGTATTTATATCATTCGTGGGTGCAGCTAATTCCCCATGAGGTAACTGTATGATTTTCCAAGGTAAAAGAGCTCCTGACCAATTCGAAACAAAAATAAATAGAAACATAGTCCCAATAAAAGGAACCCAAGAACCATATTCTTCTCCAATCTGAGTTTTACTCACGTCTCGAATGAATTCAAGTATATATTCGAAGAAGTTCTGTCCGTCAGTCGGAACGGTTTGTGGATTTTTAACAGCTAGAGTAGCTGAACTCAACAAAATGGCAATTACAACCCAAGAAGTAATAAGTACTTGGGCATGAACTTGGAAACCCCCTATTTGCCAATAGAAATGTTGGCCTACTTCCACACCGGCTATATCGTACAACCCCTTTAAAGTATTAACGGAACATGATAGAACATTCATATCGCCCTCTTATATTATAGAACGTTAAAAAAAAAATTATTTTGATTCAACCGTCTCTTTCTCGATTTGCCTATTTAAATCGTATATTCTGAATACCAATTAATCACATATCTTTTATTTTATATCTGATATCCATTTTTTTAAATTCAAGAATAGTAACGTATTCCATCCATTTATGAGGTTTCTATGACGTTTCCGAAATCATTTATTTTCTATATTATTAATTTTTTATTAATTTAAAAATTTCAATTTAACCAAATTAATCAAGGATTTCTTATATAACTTATAACTAAAACGAACGGCCCTCACAAATTGCAAATACCAATTTATTAAGAACTAATCGGATTGAAGCTATAGCATCATCATTGGCCGGAATTGAAATATCCGCAAAGTCCGGGTCACAATTTGTATCGATCAAACAAATTGTTGGAATTCCCAAAACGATACATTCTCGAAGAGCTGTATATTCTTCTTGTTGATCAAGGATGATTACAATATCGGGTAACGCCTTCATATATTTAATCCCACCCAGATATGTTTCCAAATGAGATAATTGTCTTTTAAACATAGCTGCATCTTTTTTCGGAAGATGGTTTAATTTCCCTGCCCTTTGTTCCATTCTCAAGTTTCGGAACTTATGAAGTCTTGTTTCTGTAGTGGACCAATTCGTTAACATGCCGCCGAGCCATTTTTTATTAACATAATGACACCGAGCCCTCATTGCAGCCCATGATACTAAATCTGCTACTTTATTTTTGGTACCAACAATTAAAAATTGTTTTCTTCTACTTGATGCATCAAAAACCAACTCGCAAGCTTCTGATAAAAAACGAGCGGTTCGAGTAAGATTTGTAATATGAATACCTTTGCGCTTTCCAGAAATATAAGGTTCCATTCTAGGATTCCATTTTCTAGTACTATGCCCAAAATGAACTCCCGCTTCCATCATTTCTTCTAGATTTATGTTCCAATATCTTCTTGTCATTTCTCCTCACATCTTCTCTTTTTTTTTTTTCAAAAAAAAAAAAAGAGAGGAGGTACACGGAAATAAATAATTGTTCCGACGGAACCTTCTCTTCATTAGCTGTTAGTTAATTCCTTTATATTCATTATTATTTTTATTATTAATTACCAAATCAAATGGATGAGCACAATCCAATAGAAATAGATAGTTAAAAAGAGGAATCTGTTCTTAAAAACTATTCAATCTTATAAATGATTATTGTGATATATTCTGATAATTTTGTAAAATGCAAGAATCAAATATTCCTCTGTAGTAGAATAAAATATCTCTTATTTCACCCTCGAATAAATTATTATTTTTACTTTCCAAAGTACTGTTGTAATGTTGCCTTGAACGGCGCATTAATCCTCTGAATCCGGTCCCAACAGGTATCATACCCCCCAGAACAACATTCTCTTTCAGCCCTTTCAACCAATCAACACGACCCCGGAGAGAGGCTTTTGCTAAAACTCGCGCAGTTTCTTGAAAACTGGCTTCGGAGATAAAACTTTGAGTATTCAAAGATGTTCTCGTTATTCCCAATAAGATAGCTCGATAATGGATCACTTCTTCCAAAGCACGCCCTGTACGTTCGGCTCGTGACAATCCAATCAGTTCTCCGGGCGAAAAAACATTAGACATTCCATCTTCTGAAACCAGCACTTTTGATGTTATTTGACGTACAATCATCTCTATATGTTTATTATGAATTTGCACCCCCTGGGATCGATAAATCTTTTGAATCTTATTAACCAAAGAAATCCGACTTTGCACTATAGTTAGCTCAGCACCAATTAAAAATCCCCAAGGAATTCCAATAATTCTTGTTATACATTCGTTCCAACTCCCAAGCTTTCTTTCTAGACTTATCGATATTGAATCAACCGAACGCACTTCTAAAACCTGTTCTACCTTTGGTAGACCCTGCGTTATATCACCAGATTTCGATTTTTCATATATAAATGTAACTAATGTGTCTCCTTCATAAAAGATTTCCCCATAATGGCCTCGAACAGTTGCTCCAGGAGTGGCTAAATAAGATTTAGCTGATCTTATTACTACAGAGTTAACTTGAACAATTAGAACTTGACCTGATTTTAGATGTGGTCTGGTTTTGGCTATACATAAATTTTCACAAATAAACTGACCAAGATTCATTATTGTGGATGTCTCCACACAAGAATTGTGATGGAGAAAATACCAATTCCAATTTAATGAATTCAAAATGATGTTACTGTATGAATCGGTATTATAAATTTTTCTATTTTCATCCATTAAAAAATATTTAAGTATTTGAAAAGTCTGTTTTAAATTGTCAAGTTGCAAATAATTAGCTACCAAGATCTGATTATGAGTTATTAAATAGTAAAATGAATAAAAATGCACAACAGGAAAAAATCTTCCTAAAGGACCCAACGAATCACTAATTATGGAATCCTTTTTAATTGATTCTTTTATGGTATTGTGATATTTTATACTTCGGAATGGGCCTAGTAGAGAACAATCCGATGATGACAAAATTATCAAAGATTGATAGTCTTTATTTCTATTAAATAATGTACGAATAGTTCCTTGATTTTGTCTAAGTGATTCTTGAATTCTTGTTGCCTTATAATAAAACGGATTTATATTGGTACGACTTGACACATTATCATAGATCAACCCCCCCCTTGGTGTATTATTCCTCTTTCCGGGATATAAAATAGAGTATTTCAGTAAGTCAATTTTTATAAAATCTCGAATCAAACCCTTTGTCCTTACTTCAACAAAGGAAGCAGAAGCCCCTTTTATCAAAGAATTTTTTTTGTCTTGGTCCCAATTCAATATTAAACACGTCCGAACTAATTGAATACTGGTACCATAAATTTCTTCAACCGGTTTGCGAAGTATATAATTGATGACTTGAAGTTGCATATTATCCCCTTCCCGAAACATATCCTGTGGGAAAAGCGTTGCTAAATTTATACCGTCCGCTATTTCATATGTGACTGCGGGTCGAACCAAAACAAAATACTTTTTTTTTTTAGGTGTAATCCGTTGGACATAGATCCAATTTTTATGTTTTTTGAATTTTCTTTTTCCCACTCCTGGTGGTATCAAAATGCCGCTGTGACGGCATATCGTATCTTTCTCGCCAGGAAAATGGATATCCCCAGAAAAAATTTTCAGTTCAATCTTTTTTTTTTTTCTTTCCACTCGGACTAATCCACCTAACCGGCTTCTTTTATTTAAAGCAATTTGTGTATCTACTCCAATGAGACTATTGTTTCGTACCATTATCATTATGGAAGAAGATCCGGGTAAAATATGCACTTCCTCAGGAATGAAAAAAAATCGATCTACTTTCATTTGGGGTTTTGACCTAAATTCGTTGACTCCTCGATATTCAACTTCAATCAAATCCTCTTTTTTGACGATTGAATACGCCCCTACAGCCCCATATTTAGTAATTCCCAAACTTTTTCTTTTGTATTGATGATCATCGAAATAAGCAAGGATGTTTTTTCTACGGAAAATACTGTTTATAGGTATTTGAATCAAAATATCTGAGCGAGGTATTAGTGCCTTTTCTCGTTCTTGAATCGACTGAAATGGAATGATTAATCTATTTTTTCGCCTCTTTGCCAATAAATCGGAATTCTTGTGGAGAGTCACGGGATATATGAGATTACAAGGATCCGTGCATATGGTTGGATTAAGTTCTGAATAATCAGAAATTTCTTCTTCTTTTTTGCCAGAAACGGGAAAATCCGAACTAAAAAATTTATGTTTCACTTGATCATTAGTCACTGAAAAGTTAGAAATATATCTTTGTTCGACAGAACGAAAATAAATCTTCATTTGATCTTGATCCTTGTGAAGCAAAAAAGGGGCTACGCTCGATTTGCATGGACCTCCTGATAATATCCATAAATGGCTTGTTTTTGGTAAGAGATGAACATTACCATATGGAAATTCAGGCGCATGGTACACATTGGTACTCCAATGCATTTCTCCCTCGGAATCAGAATAAATATGTTTTCGAACCCTCTCTTTAAAATTCAAAGTGGGTGCTCCCGATCGAATCTCCGCAATCGCTTGTTCTGATTTTACATATTGATCGTTTTGAACTAAAAGAAAACTTTTTGGTGGAATCTTTACGTTATGTATAGTATCTTCACTCTCAATAGTGACATACAAGTCGATGTAACATATAAAAGCGGGGTATCCATGACGTGTACGCGTGGGATGAACCAAATCCTCATTGAATTTAATTTTTCCATTAGAGGGGGCCCGTACATGTTCTGCAGTACCCCCTGTGAATACTCCACCGGTATGAAAAGTTCTTAATGTTAGTTGAGTACCCGGTTCCCCAATAGATTGACCTGCAATAATACCTACAGCTTCTCCTAATTCGACCAGGTCGCCGTGATTAGGACTCCGGCCGTAACATAATCTACAAATCCAAGACGTACCCCTACAAGTAAAGGGGGTTCGAATCGATATTAATTGTACTCGAAAGGTTATGAATCGATCGACCAGTCCAATCCCAATATCTTGATTTCGAGTGGCAATGCATCGCGTACCCATATAAATATCATCGGCTAATACACGACCAATTAATGTTTGAATAA